TAGGTCGTGTGAACCAAAACCCTATTAATAAATACGAACACATTCCAACTAATTCCCAAAAAAAATAAACTTGGATCAAATTAGAACTCGAAACTAATCCTAACATTGAAGTATTAAAAAAACCCATATAAGCAAAAAACCTCAAATATCCTTGATCATGAGACATATAATTGTCACTATAAATCAGAACCAAAATCCCAACAGTTGTAATTAATATTGACATAATAGAAGTAAGTGGATCGATAAAGTAACCGAACTCAAAAGAAAATTCATTATTTATGGTCCAAGACCATACATTTTGATGAATGCAACTTAGAAAAATTTGTTGAATAGATAGATAGAGTGAAAAGATCATAACTATACTTAACAAAAAAATACTAAGAAAAGTCCACATACGACGACGGTTTTTTGTTGCTGTCGGAAAAAGTAGAAGGCCAACTCCTAGTAAAATAGGTACTGGAAGTGGAATGAAAGGGATGATCCATGAATATTGATATGTATGTTCCATAAAATAAAAAATCCTTTTTATTTTATTCTTAAATTTATTATTTCTTATTCACTGGTTTGTATATATATATTTTTTTCAAAGGGGACAATAAAAAAGCACGCGATTTCAAACCTAAATAGAAATTTTTGCGAATTAGTATAATCCTTCATAAATCTTTGAAAAGAAATATATATTCAACTAAAAAAATTAGAAGTGATTAAATAATATTACAAAGTTACTGTCAAAAAAACTTATTTGTCTTTTTTTATTACTACTAAATAAAATTGTGATTTTATGCAGATACAGAAAAAGTGAATTATAATTCCGTATTACAATAATTTATATACATATATTAAGAATAGAACAAAGATTTACACGACAAAAAAATACTTAATCTTAATTATATAATAAAAAAACTTTACCTAAAACAAAGTTATTTTAGTTTGATTATTTAGAATTATTAAGGAATTAATTTGAATTTTTGAATTTAGTGATTGTCTTCCAGTAGACTAAGCGAGCTTTTTTTATTTGCAAGAAAGATTATTATAATCGATATTTTTTTTACATATGATGTGAAGAAATCTCATAATTTTTTTGATAATATAATCTATCAGTATAGATTAATTAAATGAGTACTCTTGTACGAATTTCAAACGTGAAATAAAAAAAATTTTTATAACCAAATTTTATAAAAAAAAAGTAAAAAACAGTTGGGTTTTAAACTTTTGAATGTCTTTTTTGAAAATAATATATAATAAAATTGGAAAGAAAAAAATAACTCGATATAGCGTACGAAAGAATAATAAATGTCTTTGACATCCACTTATACCACTGAAATTTTTTTTTCATTTTTTAATGGCAGTTCCAAAAAAACGTACTTCTATCTCGAAAAAGCGTATTCGTAAAAAAATTTGGAAAAGGAAGGGATATTGGACATCGTTGAAAGCTTTTTCGTTAGGGAAATCACTTTCTACAGGTAATTCAAAAAGTTTTTTTGTACAACAAAATAACTAAAAAACACTATAATAATTAGAATTAGCCTAACTTAAAAACCAATTTTTTAAAATACATAGAAAACAAAATAGGAACCAAAAGAAGAAAAAAAGACAATATATAAATAAAAAAGAAAGGTTCACATTTTTTTAGTTCCAAAAAGGGAATTCTTATTTTCCCCATTACTACCTTGATGCAATAATAAATAAAGATCTTTTATTTCCTCTTAATGAGGAAATAAAAGATTTTTAAGCGAAATTCATAGGTTCTTCAAATTAATTAATTTAAGTGATCAAAAAATCTTATGCTTGTACTGTTTGTACAATATAAAAAGATGTATAAAAAAAAATATTTTGATAATTATTTTTTTTATTTCTCTTGAGCAATTAGGAAAATCGTTTTTTATTTCAAATTTCTAAGGGTTTTGAAGAAGTTTTAATTTTTAGAAAAACCCTTTTTTTTATTAATGGAACTGACAAATGGAATTTCTCTTTTTTTTTTTTCATATAAATGAAAAAAAAAGATAAAGAGCATTTAGAGTTTTGTCTTTGGGTTGAGGTTCCAACTACTTAAATTTAGTTACATTTTTCATTGTATTCTAGAAAAAATATAAAGAACAAAAAGTGAATTGAAATAATTTTCACTAACTCAGAAAAAAAAGATCTTAATTGAATTAAAACCCCAATACCTATTTAAAAAAGTTTTTATTCAGTAAATCAATTGGAAATTTGAGTCAATTGGCTTCTTTATTTAAATTTGAATCTCGACGATTGAATAAAAACTTGTTAGTATTGTTTTGAACAAGTTGCCGCTATGGTGAAATTGGTAGACACGCTGCTCTTAGGAAGCAGTGCTAGAGCATCTCGGTTCGAGTCCGAGTAGCGGCATAAGATCTTATAAAAGAGATATTATAAGTTTTAGAATCAAAATAATACCCGACTTTTTTTCTAAAATCGGGTAAAACCTAGTATTAATTTATTAATTTTTAACAAATTTTTTATGATTTTTTCAATTTTAGAGCATATATTAACTCATATATCTTTTTCGGTCGTTTCAATTGTACTGACAATTTATTTTTTAACTTTATTAGTTAATTTAGATGAAATCATAGGGTTTTTTGATTCATCAGATAAAGGAATCATAATTACGTTTTTTGGTATAACAGGATTATTATTCACTCGTTGGATTTATTCCGGACATTTTCCATTAAGTAATTTATATGAATCATTAATTTTTCTTTCGTGGGCTTTTTCAATTATTCATATGGTTTCCTATTTTAATAAAAAACAAGAAAATCACTTAAACGCAATAACTGCGCCAAGTGCTATTTTTATTCAGGGTTTTGCTACTTCAGGTCTTTTAAACAAAATGCCTCAGTCTGCAATATTAGTACCAGCTCTCCAGTCCCAGTGGTTAATGATGCACGTAAGTATGATGATATTAGGCTATGGCGCTCTGTTATGCGGATCATTATTATCAATAGCTCTTCTAGTGATTACATTTCGCAACGTCGGACCTACTTTTTGGAAAAAGAATATAAAAAAAAATTTTTTATTAAATGAATTATTTTCTTTTGATGTACTTTACTACATAAATGAAAGAAATTCCATTTTACTACAACAAAACATTAATTTTAGTTTTTCTAGAAATTATTATAGGTATCAATTGATTCAACAATTAGATTATTGGAGTTTTCGTATTATTAGTCTTGGATTTATCTTTTTAACCGTTGGCATTCTTTCAGGAGCTGTCTGGGCTAATGAGACATGGGGCTCATATTGGAACTGGGATCCAAAAGAAACTTGGGCATTTATTACTTGGACTATATTCGCAATTTATTTACATATTAAAACAAATAGGAATGTTAGGGGTATAAATTCTGCAATTGTGGCTTCTATAGGTTTTCTTTTAATTTGGATATGCTATTTTGGCGTCAATCTTTTAGGAATAGGTTTACATAGTTATGGTTCATTTACATCGAATTAAATAAAAAAGTAACAACCAAAAAAGAATCCAAATCTAAATAAAGAAAATAGCATCTATATCTAACTTCATATAAGTTAAGAAATCTCATTTAGTTTTAGTAGGAAATAATCAAGAACCTTTTGAATCACGTAGTACAATGATTCAAAAGGTTCTCACAATACAAAGACCAAAGGCTTCTGATTACAATTCACTTTAATGCTTTTTTTTATTTCCTGAAAACTATCCATAGAAATAATTAGATAAAATGGATTCGACCTTGTCACTTGCTAATGAGAGCACAAAATCAGGATAAATCCCAATACCAATTATGGGTAGAAGAATAGAGATTGAAAGAAATACCTCTCGGGGTCCAGAATCAAAAAAAGAAAAGTTTTTGACATTGATTAACTTGTATCCATAGAACATTTGGCGTGACATAGATAATAAATATATAGGAGTTAATATCATTCCAATTGCCATTACAAAAATAATTAAAATTTTGGAAATTAAGAAATATTTTTGGCTGGTAATTATTCCCAAAAAAACGATTAATTCTGCAACAAAACCACTCATGCCCGGCAATGCAAGGGAAGCCATCGATAAGATAGTGAACATTGTAAATATTTTTGGAATGGAGATAGCCATTCCACCCATTTCATCAAGATAAACAAGCCTAATTCTATCATAACTCGTTCCTGCCAAGAAAAAAAGTGCAGCGCCAATAAATCCATGAGAAATTATTTGTAAAATAGCTCCATTAAGTCCAGGATCCGTTATAGAACTAATACCTATAATTATAAAACCCATATGAGATACAGAAGAATAGGCTATTCTCTTTTTTAAATTACGTTGACCGGGAGATGTTGAAGCTGCATAAATTATTTGGATTGTACCGACTACCATCAACCAAGGAGAAAACATAGAATGAGCGTGGGGTAATAATTCCATATTGATTCGAACCAACCCATACGCTCCCATTTTTAATAAGATTCCAGCTAGAAGCATACAGGTACTGTAATGTGCCTCACCGTGGGTGTCAGGTAACCAAGTATGTAAAGGTATAATCGGTGATTTGACGGCAAAAGCAATAAGAAATCCAATATAAAATAGTATTTCGAGTGTCACAGGATAGGATTGATTAGCTAAGAGTTCTAAATTTAATGTTGGTTCGTTCGAACCATATAAACTTATACCTAAAACTCCTATTAATAAAAAAATAGAACTTCCTGCCGTGTATAAAATAAATTTTGTAGCTGAATACAGACGTTTCTTTCCACCCCACATGGATAAAAGTAGATAAACGGGAATTAATTCTAATTCCCACATGATGAAAAAAAGGAGAAGATCCCGAGAAGAAAATGATCCTATTTGACCGCTGTACATTGCTAACATCAGGAAATGGAATAATCGGGAATCCCGAGTAACTGGAAAAGCCGCTAAAGTGGCTAAAGTAGTAATAAATCCCGTCAGTAAAATCGTTCCTATAGAAAGTCCATCTATTCCCATTCTCCAGTAAAAATCAAAAAAATTGATCCATTTATAATCTTCGGACAGTTGAATTAATGGATCGTCCATTTTAAAATTATAACAAAAAGCGTAGGTCATTAGAAGAAGTTCTAAGATACAAATACATATAGTATACCACTTATTGACTTTATTTCCCCGATGCGGGAGAAATAACATTAATGAACCAGCAGATATTGGAAAAACAACAATTATTGTTAACCAAGGAAAATCATTCGTGGTAAAGACAAGATACACCAGGTCCAAAGAACGCGTACTCAAAAAAAATATATAAATAAAAAAATATAATTTAACTTTTTTGAGTACGAGTACTTGTCAATAAAAAAAAATAAAATGTATTCCAAATTTATTCAAATGAGGTTTTCGGTAACGTATCAATAAGCTAGACCCATACTTCGAGTTGTTTCATGCCATAAATAAACCCGAACGCTCAAAAAATCTGTTGGACAGGCGGATTCACATCGCTTACAACCAACACAGTCCTCGGTTCTTGGAGCGGAAGCTATTTGCTTAGCTTTACATCCATCCCAAGGTATCATTTCTAATACGTCTGTAGGGCATGCTCGGACACATTGAGTACATCCTATACAGGTATCATAAATTTTTACTGAATGTGACATAGGATCGATAGTTTTTTGAATATCAGAAATTTTCAATCTAGTAAACTTCTAACTGAATGATATATTAAAATACTAGATGAAGCAATGATTTCCTTTACTAGAATTTTTGTAATGAATTCTGGCTCAATTGATAAAAAATGGGGCTAAAATACTTTGATTTTTTCGATTTTCACAAATAGAATCTAGTAGGTCATAACCTATCATATATGCAAATTTCAATTTCGAATTTTTTTATTTATGCTACTTATTTAATAAGGTCGATTGGTTTATGCGAGTTGATTTTCTGTTACGATAAATTGACGAGACTATAGCTAATCCAATAGCTGCTTCAGCGGCTGCAATTGCTATAACAAAAATGCAGAAAATATCCCCTTTTAGTTGGGAATTATCAAAAAAATCAGAAAATGTTACGAAATTCATATTAACTGCATTGAGTATAAGTTCAAGACACATAAGAGCCCTAACCATATTTCGACTCGTGATCAATCCATAAAGACCAATCAAAAATAAATAGGCACTCAAAACAAGTACATGTTCGAGTATCATTGAGCAACTCCTTATCAATTTTGATTCATTTCAATATGAAAAATAATTCACCGGATTCCATCAACTAGAATAGAACAAAAAAGTACGAATACAAACTATATTAGGTAATAAAAATTTTCAAATATATATCAAATATAAATATAAAAATTGATATTTAAAATATGAATATAGTATTGAATCAAAGAACGGACAAAAATCATAACATACACAAAGTTTTCTTTGGTCTTTACTAATTCGAACATTTTTTATTGACGAGCCACAGAAATTGCACCTATCAAAGCAACTAAAAGAATTATTGAAATGAGTTCAAATGGCAGAAAAAAATCTGTTGATAAATGAATTCCTATTTGTTGACTATTACTTATTAAATCTTGCTCTAGAATCTGGTTTAATCTTGTAGTCCAAATAACCCCGTACCATGACGTATCGAGAATAGTAGACATTAATAAAAAAAGAATAGTTGTACAAACCAACGAAGTAATCCCATTCCCAACGGTCCACAGATTGAAATCTGTGGAATATTCTGAATCATTCATGAACATCACCGCAAATATGATTAAAACATTTATGGCCCCCACGTAAATCAGGAGTTGTGCAGCAGCTACAAAATGGGAATTTGATAGAATATACAATAAAGATATACAAACAAGAACAAATCCTAAGGAAAAGGCTGAAAATATTGGGTTGGGAAGTAATACCACTCCCAGACCTCCTACTAGAAGACCGGATCCCAGAAAAACTAAAAGAAAATCATGTATTGGTCCAGGCAAATCCATTATATTATTAAAATAAGAAAAAAATCGAAATCCTTTTCATGACCTTATTAATTTAACCAGGAAATTTGTTTTTAATATGTTTCTAATAGAGTGAAATTAGAATCTAATGGATATGAATTGATGTAGATACAATTATTAGACAGTTTCTCTTTTTTTATTCTAAAGTGTATTTTCAACCTATCTATTTCAAGAAAGTAATTATGAATCTATTATATTAAAAGAATACGCCTTAATACTTAATATTATTATATAAATACAATACAAATTTTTAATTAAATTCTTTATATAATTCAACAATTTTAAATTCTTTTTTTAATCAAATTTATGGGTTTACCCCATTTTTTGTTTGAGGTGAATTCAAAATTGTTCGAATAGTGTAATCGTCAATTACTGACATTGGTAAACGACCCAAAGCTATTTGATTATAATTCAATTCGTGACGATCATAAGTTGAAAATTCATATTCTTCAGTCATTGACAAACAATTTGTTGGACAATACTCAACACAATTACCACAAAATATACAAATTCCAAAATCAATACTGTAATTAAGCAATCGTTTTTTTCGAATATTCGTTTCCAATTTCCAATCAACAACAGGGAGATCTATAGGACATACTCGAACACATACTTCACAAGCAATGCATTTATCAAATTCAAAATGGATTCGACCGCGGAAACGTTCCGATGTTATTAATTTTTCATAGGGATATTGAATAGTTACAGGTAAACGATTTGTGTGGGATAAGGTAATCATGAAACCTTGACCAATATACCTTGCAGCTCGTAGGGTTTGTTGACCATAATTCATGAACCCGTTTATCATAGGAAGCATATTGTAATTATCTCTGAATAATTTTATCTTTGTTTCTTTCTCTTGTTTAAAACAAATAAGGAATATGTTGGATTCATTTTCAATTTAGAGTGAAAAGAGTTGGAAAGAAGTTGTTAATAATAGATTACCAAGGGAAATAGGTAAAAGAAATTTCCATCCAAGATTTAATAGTTGATCCATTCTTAGCCTAGGTAAAGTCCATCTTGTTGCGATAGAAATGAACAAGAACAAATAAGTTTTAGCTAATGTAATAAAGATACCAATTGTTGTTCCAAAAATTGGATCCCTTTGAAATAGCTCCAGAATAGATATATACGGAATAGCAATATTCCAACCGCCTAAGTATAGAACTGTTACAAATAATGAGGAAATTAATAGATTTAGATAAGAAGCAACGTAAAATAAACCAAATTTGATACCTGAATATTCAGTTTGATAACCTGCTATTAATTCTTCTTCCGCTTCTGGTAAATCAAACGGTAACCTCTCGCATTCTGCTAGGGAAGAAATTAGAAAAATGATAAAACCTATAGGTTGACGCCACAAATTCCATCCCCAAAAACCATATTTTGATTGTGCCTCAACTATATCAACTGTACTTAAACTGTTAGATAATCCTAGTCGGTGATAACATTACTATTTTCACCGCTATTACAGAACCGTACATGAGGTCTTCGCCTCATACGGCTCCTCGGGGGCCATAAATAAATCTAAGGACCAGATTAGTCTTATTTAGATGGATATTATGGGTTCGAAAATGGATTAAATATATCTGGGGTCCCGAATTATACCAATGGAATTCTGTCTGCTCAAATTCTAAGAATAAAAAAAAGCGCTTCGGAATTCATCTCATCCTTTACAAATTTTCATTTCTATTTGTTGAGTAATAACTGAATCCTTTAATAAAATACTCTTTGTAAAAATAAAACTAGGTATTTAAGCCCATCGTGGTTTTCGATTACGAAAAAGAATTAGACATCCTATTAGTTTATTATTCATGACAGAAATTCGATTTTATTTTTGAAATATATGAAAAAAAAATATCCTGGTTTCGTTCCTATTCTTCTTTCTTTTTTAGAAAAAAAGTTGGTGGACTTATAAAAAATAAAGGATTATTTCGTTTCTGATAGTCATTTCATTTGTCGGTGGATAGGAGCATACTCTGAATCGGAATCTTGGGGAGTACTGGCTGATAATTTCTACTAATTTCAAGCCCCAATTAACCTTCTTTTTTTTTGTTATCTTATGTTATGCATAAATATTCTTTTCAATTTGGTTAATCTCTATTACAAATTCTTTGTGTATTTTGGTGTTTCTAACCATCCACTCACTTTTACCTAATTGCCGCTCACTTTGTAATAAATGTATGTTAATCTATATAACTGATAGTGAAAACGTCATCTGGTTAATATATTTAACCCCGCTTCAAGCCAGGATGACTAATCAACCAACCTTGGGGTAAAGTTATTATTACGATTATGTTTATTTCCGTTTAACCTTTGTACATAGGAAATGAGACTCAATTTTTGTTTTTACTGCTAATTTCTGAGCAGTTTTTTTTCACTCATATATAACTATCAAATTCCTTTTATTAAGATTAATCCGAAAGATAAATATATATTCCGTTTTTTAACGTATTCGTCTAGAATAAACGGAATAGAAAAAATAAACGTTTATGTTTCAACGAATCGCACGTAGAGATATTGATAAAACACATAGAGTTAATGGTATTTCATAACTAATCGATTGGGCAGCAGCTCGCAGACCACCTAAAAAAGAATATTTATTATTTGATCCATATCCTGACATAAGAAGTCCAATAGGAGCAATACTTGAGATGGCAATCCATAAAAAAATACCGATATTTAGATCCGCTAAAACAAGGTGATTGCTAAAGGGAATTACTGAATAACTTAGTAAAATTGAGATAACTGCTATAGATGGTCCAATACTAAATAAAGGAGTATTTCCTTTAGATGGACGAAGATTTTCTTTGAAAAGTAATTTTGTCCCGTCGGCTAGAGCTTGAAGAATTCCCAACGGGCCGGCGTATTCAGGTCCAATACGTTGTTGTATCCCTGCAGATATTTCTCGTTCTAACCACACAATTACTAGTACACCTGTTATGATTCCCAATACAAGAGAAAATATAGGGACAAATATCCATATGAGTCCATAGACCTCTTTAAAAGATTCCAATCTAATAAAAGAATTTATAGTTTGGACTGCTGTTGCATAAATTATCATTTTAACGATCAACTTCTCCCATAATTATATCTATGCTACCGAGTATCGTCATAATATCAGCCAATTTCATTCTTTTAACTAGTTCAGGAAGAATTTGCAAATTAATAAAACCCGGTGGTCGGATTTTCCATCTCCAAGGAAAACCGCTTTGATCTCCTATGAGAAAAATTCCCAACTCCCCTTTTGGAGCTTCAACTCTTACATAAAGTTCTTGTTTCGATAATTCAAAAGTAGGAGAAGGTTTTTTACTAATGAATCGATATTCAAAATCATTCCATTCTGGATTCCTTTTTCTATCAAAGCCCCTGCTTTCTAAATTCTCATAGGGCCCCCCTGGAAGTCCTTCCAGAGCCTGTTGAATAATTTTTATGGATTCTGTCATTTCGCTAAGTCGTACTAAATAACGAGCTAAGGAATCTCCTTGTTTTTGCCACTGAATTTCCCATTCAAATTCATCGTAAGACTCATAACGATCAACTTTACGAAGATCCCATGGTATTCCGGATGCGCGTAGCATTGGTCCGGATAAACCCCAATTTATTGCTTCTTCCCCACCAATAATCCCAACTCCTTCAACCCGTTCTAAAAAAATAGGATTTCGTGTAATGAGTTTTTGATATTCAACAACCTCTGTTAAAAAATAATCACAAAAATCCAAGCATTTATCTATCCAACCATAAGGTAAATCAGCCGCTATTCCTCCAATACGAAAAAAATTATGCATCATTCTCATACCGGTGGCAGCTTCGAATAGATCATATACAAATTCTCGTTCTCGGAAAATATAGAAAAAAGGAGTCTGTGCACCAATATCTGCCATAAAAGGGCCGAGCCATAACAGATGAGAAGCTATACGACTCAATTCCAGCATAATTACTCTGATATAGCTGGCCCTTTTAGGAACTTGAATATTTCCCAATTGTTCTGGTCCATTTACTGTTATTGCTTCTGTAAACATAGTAGCTAAATAATCCCATCGCGTTACATAAGGTAAATATTGTATAATTGCTCGGTTTTCTGCAATTTTTTCCATTCCTCTGTGTAAATAACCCAATATGGGTTCACAGTCAACAACATCCTCACCATCTAGAGTAACAATTAAGCGAAGAACACCATGCATGGATGGGTGGTGAGGTCCCATATTGACTATCATAAGATCTTTTCCTGTAACTGGTCTCTTCATAAGTTTTTCCTTGATTCGTTCTGGCATGAATTAGATTGCTGAAAAAGAAGTTTATTAAAAAATTCACTAATTCACAATTTTTGAATTTAACGAGTTTTTAATTCCCGAATATTCAACTTATTAATTAATTCTTTATAACGTACTCTATTTTTTTTTGACAAATAAGCCAGCAGTCGTTGACGTTTTCCCAGAATTTTCCGTAGACCCCTCTGGGATAAATAATCTTTTCTGTGCAATTCCAAATGTGAAGTAAGTCTTCGTATCTTATTAGTGAAACTGAATACTTGAAATTCAACAGATCCCCTGCTTTCTTCTTTTTGTTCTTCAAATGAAATGAATGAATTTTTTATCATAAAAAGAAATCCTTCCCTTTTTAATATGAATTGAAAGATATGAATTTTACTGATCAGTAATAATAATGGTAGTTTTTTTGTACAAGGATCTGAATTTAATTATAAACTTCTTAATTCTTCATTAATTAAAAAAAATCAAAATTTAGATCTCAAAAAGGAGGATTCTTTTAATTTATTTATGGATCTGCTCTGATTGATATCTATGTCATTGATTAAATAAATCTCATGTATAAAGATTGAATTTAAAAAAATCCCTCATATTTGTGCATATAGTTGTTTTCATATACCGTAACTTATATATTATATATAGTAAAATATATAGTAAAAAGGATCCATCATTAATGAATTGGAAATCGCGTATACATGTGTATTCTTATCATACTGAAATGATTTCCGTTAGTAGTATTAAACCAATAGCGATTCATACAAGCTAAATCTTCTAATCTAAAATTGGGCCAAAGAAAGGATTTTAAATTAATTAGGTTTTTTTTATCCTTATCAAGATCTTTCTTTTTATGCAAAACTGTCGTCAAGTTTTGAATATTCTTATCAAATCTTGAATTTCTATCCCTCGCTGTGTTTTTTTTTAAGTTGAAACAAATTATAATTCGAAATTCTCTACGTCGTTTAGGGGATAGAATATTTTCAGGGACAAAGAAATCAGAATTATTTTTTTTTCTATTTACAGTTTTGTTTTGATATTTTGTAATGGATTTTTCAATTTTTTTGTTATCAATATAGCTTTTTTTTTTGTATCGTTTACTTATTTTGTGTTTCTTTTTATGAACCAATGAAATACCTATGGTTCTATATATAATAAGTTGTCCATCGTTTTGTACAGACAAACGGACAGGTTCAATAATTAATATTCCTTTTTTCATTAATTTTGCAAAAGTGAAATTTTTTTCAATCATTAGAATGTCTAGGCTCATCTCTCCTCTTTCAATGGAAGATATCGCTATTTCGTTTGGATTTTTTAGTCTAACCAAGAGACAGTATACTTTTACATTATTGAGAATTTTTTGATTAAAAAAACAATTCCATCGTAATTGAAAACGCGAATATCTTGTGAGAAATAAATCAAGTTCCGCTTCTGTATTGCTTTTGTATTTTTTTTGATTTTTCCGTTTTTTTATCGTGGATTCTGCATAATTTTCTTCAATATTTTTTTCTTGGTTTGATAGAGCTGATTCGGGATTTCTTTTTTTTTCTTTATCTGATTCAAGCTCTACTTGACCGACCAATTCTTTTTCTTCCTTATTCAGATTATAAAATCGAAGGGATTTTTTTTCATTTAATGGTATAAAACCTTTTTTCTTTCGAGTAATCTTTTTATTAACATTTATGTTTTCATTAAAATTTAAAAGAAGTAATTTGATTGGTATGACCCACGGTTTCATTTTATATGTACTAGAAAATAAGAAAAATTCTGGAAAGAAAAAAAATTCAAAATTTGTTATACGATGATTTAGTATTTCTTCATTCATCCCCATCCAATCAAAAAAGTTTCTTTTTTGATTAGCAAGACCCGTCTTAGTTATTTTCTCAATTCTTTGATAATTCGGAACTTTAGTATTAATATATTTTTTTTGACTCTTGGTATCAACCCAGGGTTCAATATTTACTTTTTTTGTAAACCAAAAGTTAAGAATTCTCCAATCCAAATATTTTCTATGACGAATTTCCCCTATACCCCCAATATTATATTTTTCTAGAAAAGAAGATAATAAATAATTATCTAGAGCAATCCCTATAGACATGTCAAAATTTTTTTCTGTAGAATTAATAGATTTGTAGCAAAAAAGATTATATATAGAATCTTTTTTTAAATTATGTTTTGGATTTAATAACGAGTCGGCCTCAAAAGAATTTTGTTTTTTGTAATTATCAAATTTCTTTTTTTCATATGAATCCTCTTTTGTTAAACTTGGATTTAGAACTAGAGAATCTTGATTTATTTTCTTTTTCCATTTTTGGGTTACTAATCTAGCCCATGCAATCTGGGGTAAATTGTATTGATAATGACTTCGTAACCAGTTTTTCCATTGATTTACTTCGGAATTCAAAAAGGTTTTATTTTTCAATTCATAATGAAAGATTCCTTGTTCTTGAAAAAAAAACTTTATTTGATTCTTAACAAAAAAGGATGTTATGCAGATGTTATATTCAAGAATAGCCTTGAATTTAGAAAAGTTACTAACTTGAATTTGTGATAATTTGTAAAATACATATGCTTGTGATAAAGAGCCTAGGTGATAACTAATTTTTTTTTTATTAGATATTAAATTTTTTATAGTCGAAATAAAATAAATGGTATTTTTTTTTTTTTTTTTCTTTTTTCTCCATTTTCTTCATTCTTGTAAATATATTTATCAAGAATTGTTTTTGTTGATTCAAAAAAAAGTTGTGTAGTAATTCTTGGAATATTAATGATACCTAGAAAAAAAGTTATAGACAGTTGTTCGATGCAAAATTTGATAAAAAAAATGGATTTACGAATTAATCGGGTATTTTTTCTTTTGAATGTCTGCCAAATTTTTTTTGATGACTCAATTATTTTAGAATCATAACGCAGTTTGGTACAACTATTAGTTAGGTTTTGTTTTTCTTTTGAAATTTCTTCTATTTGATTTCTGATTGTCTTTATTCTATGAATCAAATTTTTTATTTTGTTTTCGCTGAGTGAAGAATTTGTCCACTCCATGGATTTGTTTTGAACAGATAGTTCATGAATAATCTGATTACTTATTATTGAATCTTTTTTAGTTTCGTTTAATTCATATATTTCGCTCGGGCCAAATAATGGAATTACTTTTTGTTTTGAAAGGTCTTTTGTTTTTCCTTTAAAAAAAAGAAAGTTTTTGAGAATCCAGTTTTTCATTTCTTTTGCGACTTTTAGGAAAATGGTTGCTCTTTCTTTGAAAATCCTTAAAACCAGAAAAGATTTAGGTTTGAATTTTTTGATTCTTTTTTTTAATTCTTTAGAAATAGGTTCAAAAAAAGAAGGCTTTTTTTTGGCAGAACCAAACGGTAGTTCGGTTTCCATTCCCCAAACTGTTAAGAAACAAAAATCATTTTTTTCTCCTTTCCCTTTTGTTTTTTTTAGTCCAGCCTTCTGAGATGCTTGAAATTGAGATTTATGCCAAGGTTTAAGATAAAAAGGAAATAGGATTTTTATCTGAATACCATCCGTTAACCAGTTTCTTGGAAATTCTGTTTCGGATAGTTGAACCCCATTATAAGTGCATTTAACATGCATTTCACGTTTCCAATCCTTTAAATCCTCGGACCACTCGGGAATTTGAAATAATAACATACGGACGCTATTTTTAATTATTATCAATAAAGGTAATATAAGATATTTTCTAAGAATAGATTGAGTTACTAAGAGAGAACCTCTTATTATTTGAGCAAATTGGAAGCTATCCCAAGTTTCTGCAATTTCTATCCGTCTTTTTTCTTGTATTTTTG